AATGAATTGCCTGAAAAAGGATTACCTTGATAGGGTAAAACATGTAATTTTAATAATTACATTCATTATAAATAGCAATTATATTTAATAGAATTAAACTATCTCCAAAAGAATCAAAATCTTTTATGCTCCATACACTAAAATATAAAATAAAAAAAAAGATAAGCTAATTAAGCTTCTAGGTTCATACCCTATATATAAAGGTTATAATCCTTTTCTTTTTAATTTTAAAAAATTCATACAAAATATTATTTTTGTCTACGTTATTTTTGGGAACAATAATTAGAATTTGTTCCTCATCGTGGTTTAGAGTTTGAATAGGATTAGAAATTAATTTATTGTCTTTCATCCCCTTGACAATAAAATTAAATAATCTATTTTCCTCTGAAGCCTCTTTGAAATATTTTTTAACGCAAGCCCTAGCTTCAAGAATACTATTATTTTCTATCATTTTATTTTCTTTTTTAATCGAATGAAAAATAATAACAAATTTTAATTCTAAAATTAATATTATTTTAGCTTCTTCATTAATGATAAAAACAGGTATGGCCCCCTTCCATTTCTGATTTCCTATTGTTATAGAAGGCTTAAACTGAATTAATAATATTATTTTAATGACCTGACAAAAAATTGCCCCCATTATTCTTCTTTCCTTTTGTTTGAATAATTATTTTTTTTACTTTGCAATTATTATATCAGTTACTTTTGGTTCTTTTGGGGGTCTAAACCAAACCTCCCTGCGTAAATTAATAGCTTTTTCTTCAATTAATCATTTAGGGTGAATAGTTGCAGGAATCTTAAATAATCAAAATATTTGAAAAATTTATTTTATTTTTTATTGTTTTTTATCTATTGTTATTATCTTTCTCTTTAACAGACTGAAAATTTTCAATTTAAATCAAATTTTTTCATCATTTAATTTTAAATTTTTAATAAAAACAGTAATTTTTATTCCTTTACTTTCTTTAGGGGGATTGCCCCCATTCCTCGGATTTTTCCCAAAATGATTAGTTATTGACCTATTAATAAACTTAAATATATTTTTTCTTTTAATTTTAATGATTAACTTAACCTTAATTACTCTTTATTTTTATCTCCGAATCTCTTACTCGGCTTTTTTATTAAACCATAACGAAATAAATTGAAATTTTACATATTATTTTAACAGAAAAAAAAAATTAATCTTTTCTTTCTTTTTATTCATTTCTATTTTCGGGCTTTTATTTATTAATCTATTTTTTATTTTTATTTAAAACTTTAAGTTAAAAAAACTAATAGCCTTCAAAGTTATAAATAAAAGAATTATCTTTTAAGTTTTATAAAACTTTAATAAAATTATATTTTATTCCTTTAGAATTGCAGTCTAATATCATAAATTGACTATAAAGTTTTTAATGTGATTAAAAAGGAATTTATCCTTATATATAGATTTACAATCTATTACTTTTATCAGCCATTTAATCTTTTTTAAAAAAATTGCAACAATGATTATTTTCTACAAATCATAAAGATATTGGAACTCTTTACATTATTTTCGGTGCTTGATCAGGAATAGTGGGGACTTCCCTAAGAATGCTTATTCGAGCAGAATTAGGACGACCCGGAACTTTTATTGGTGACGACCAAATTTATAATGTAGTAGTTACAGCACACGCATTTATTATAATTTTTTTCATAGTTATACCAATTTTAATTGGGGGATTTGGAAATTGACTGGTACCTCTAATATTGGGGGCCCCTGATATGGCTTTCCCTCGAATAAATAATATAAGTTTTTGACTTCTTCCCCCTTCACTTACACTTCTCCTTTCTAGCTCATTTGTGGAAAATGGAGCAGGAACTGGGTGAACAGTTTATCCCCCTCTTTCAGCAGCTATTGCTCATAGTGGGGCTTCTGTTGACTTAGCCATTTTTTCGCTACATTTAGCGGGAGTTTCCTCAATTTTAGGATCTGTGAATTTTATTACTACTGTAATCAATATGCGAGCTAATGGTATTACATTAGATCGAATACCTCTATTTGTGTGATCAGTAGTTATTACAACTGTTTTATTACTATTATCACTACCAGTTCTAGCTGGTGCTATTACCATACTTTTAACTGATCGAAATTTAAATACATCATTTTTTGACCCTGCCGGAGGGGGAGACCCAATTTTATACCAACATTTATTCTGATTTTTTGGTCACCCAGAAGTTTACATTTTAATTTTACCCGGATTTGGAATAATTTCTCACATTATTAGTCAAGAAAGTGGAAAAAAGGAAACTTTCGGAACTTTGGGAATAATTTATGCAATACTCGCAATTGGTCTTCTAGGATTTATTGTTTGAGCCCATCATATATTTACAGTAGGTATAGACGTTGATACCCGCGCTTATTTTACTTCTGCCACAATAATTATTGCTGTACCAACAGGAATTAAAATTTTTAGCTGAATGGCCACTTTACACGGAACCCAAATTAACTACTCTCCTTCTATTCTTTGAGCACTAGGATTTGTATTTTTATTCACTGTAGGGGGAATTACTGGAGTAATTTTAGCTAACTCTTCAATTGACGTAATTTTACACGATACTTACTATGTTGTTGCTCACTTCCACTATGTCCTTTCTATGGGAGCAGTCTTTGCTATTATGGCCGGGTTTGTTCACTGATACCCCCTATTTACTGGATTGACCCTAAACGAAAATTGACTTAAATCACAATTTGTGATAATATTCTTTGGAGTTAATTTAACATTCTTCCCACAACACTTCCTGGGTCTAGCCGGAATGCCCCGGCGATACTCAGATTATCCAGATGCCTATACATCTTGAAATATCATTTCTACTATTGGATCAACAATCTCTATAATCGGTACACTATTTTTTGTTTTCATTATCTGAGAAAGTTTTGTTACACACCGAAATCAAATCTACCCTATACAATTCTGTTCTTCTATTGAATGATACCAAAATCTTCCTCCCATGGAACATTCATATAATGAATTACCACTATTAACAAATTAATTAAAATTAATTTAAAATTCTAACATGGCAGAATAGTGCAATGAATTTAAGCTTCATATATAAAGTTTATTACTTTTGTTAGAATAAAAACAAATGGCAACATGAGCAAATTTAGGTTTACAAGACAGAAACTCACCCATTATAGAACAATTAAACTTCTTTCACGATCACGCTTTATTAATTATTATTTTAGTAACATTATCGGTAGGCTATCTTATAGGTACCTTATTTTTTAATAAATTAAATAATCGGTATCTTCTTCATGGACAAACTATTGAAGTAATCTGAACAATTTTACCAGCAATTATTTTATTATTTATTGCATTCCCTTCTTTACGAATTCTTTATCTTTTAGATGAAGTTAATAATCCATCTATCTCTCTAAAAACTATTGGCCATCAATGATACTGAAGCTATGAATATTCTGATTTTTCAGGAGTCGAATTTGATTCATATATAATTCCCCAAAACGAAATATCACTAGACACATTTCGACTTTTAGATGTAGATAATCGTGTAATTTTACCTATTAATAATCAAATTCGTATCCTTGTTTCAGCAACAGATGTCCTACATTCTTGAGCCATTCCTTCATTAGGAGTAAAAATTGATGCTTCTCCAGGTCGATTAAATCAAACTAATTTCTTCATTAATCGTCCCGGATTATTTTTCGGCCAATGTTCAGAAATTTGTGGAGCTAACCATAGCTTTATACCTATTGTTATTGAAAGAATTCCTACAAATCATTTTATTAAATGAATTTCTAATATAATTTAAAAAAAATTATTCTCATTAGATGACTGAAAAGCAAGTAATGGTCTCTTAAACCAAAATATAGTAAACTAGTAATTACTTCTAATGACCAATAAAAAATTAGTTAAACCCAATAACATTAGTATGTCAAACTAAAATTATCTAATTTTATAGATATTTTTTTGATTCCTCAAATATCTCCAATACTTTGAACAATTTTGTTTTTAATATTTACCTTATTATTTTTATTTTTTAATATTTTAAACTATTTTAATTTTAACCCAATTTTTAAAAATAGAGAATTAAAAAATGATAATTTATCAAATAACAGTAATACTTTCTTAACTTGAAAATGATAATAAATTTATTTTCTATTTTTGACCCATCAACAAATATCTTTAATCTCTCATTAAACTGATTAAGTTCATTTTTAGGAATTTTATTTTTTCCTATAATATTTTGATTTTTACCCTCACGATTAAATATTTTTTGAAATAAAATTTTTATTACCCTACATAAGGAATTCAAAACCCTTCTGGGTATCCACAGTTACAGTGGAACCACTTTTATGTTTATTTCGTTATTTACATTTATTCTCTTTAATAATTTTCTTGGTTTATTTCCATATATTTTCACAAGTACAAGCCACATAACATTAACACTATCCCTAGCTCTTCCCTTATGATTAAGTTTCATATTTTTTGGATGAATTAACAATACAAAACATATATTTGCCCATCTGGTTCCCCAAGGGACTCCTCCAGTATTAATACCATTTATGGTTTTAATTGAAACAATCAGAAATATCATTCGACCTGGAACTCTAGCTGTTCGACTTTCTGCTAATATAATTGCTGGGCACTTACTTCTTACACTTTTAGGAAATACGGGTAACTCTCTATCTACATTTATAGTCTCTTTATTAATTGTAGCCCAGCTCCTTTTATTAACCCTAGAAACTGCTGTTGCAATCATTCAATCTTATGTATTTACTATTTTAAGTACTTTATATTCAAGTGAAGTTATTTAATATTTATAACTTTAAAACATTAAATTTTAATTAATAAAAATGATAGCACATGCAAATCACCCATTTCATTTAGTTAATTATAGCCCTTGACCTTTAACAGGATCAATTGGGGCAATAACATTAACAGCAGGTCTCACTAAATGATTCCACCAATACGACATAAGTTTATTCTTATTAGGTATTTTAATTACATTGTTAACAATAATTCAATGATGACGAGATATTTCACGAGAAGGAACTTTCCAGGGATTACATACTTACCCCGTTACTTTAGGATTACGCTGAGGTATAATCTTATTCATTATCTCTGAAGTATTCTTTTTTGTCAGTTTTTTTTGAGCTTTTTTTCATAGTAGCCTTTCTCCCACTATCGAATTAGGAAAAATTTGACCACCAATAGGAATTTATGCTTTCAATCCATTTCAAGTACCATTACTAAATACCGCAATTTTACTATCTTCGGGGGTAACTGTTACCTGGGCTCACCACAGCTTAATAGAAGGAAACCATTCTCAAACTACTCAAGGATTATTCTTCACTATTCTCTTAGGTGTTTATTTCTCAGCTCTTCAAGCTTATGAATATATTGAAGCTCCTTTTACAATTGCTGATGCAGTATATGGGTCTACCTTCTTTATAGCAACTGGGTTTCATGGTTTACATGTTTTAATTGGAACTACTTTTTTAGCTGTTTGTTTAATCCGACATCTTCAAAATCACTTTTCTAAAAATCACCATTTTGGATTTGAGGCTGCTGCTTGATACTGACATTTTGTTGATGTTGTCTGACTTTTTTTATATATTTCAATCTACTGATGAGGGGGATAAAGCCTTTTTAAAATAAATTTATATAGTATAAAAAGTATACGTGACTTCCAATCACGAGGTTTAAAAAATTTTAATATAAATAATTTTAAATTTATTAATTATAGCATGAATTATTTTTATTATTGCTTTTATCGTAATAGCTCTCTCAACAATCTTAGGAAAAAAGAAAATTTCAGACCGAGAAAAACTTTCTCCTTTTGAGTGTGGATTCAACCCCATGAATTCTTCTCGACTTCCCTTTTCAATTCGGTTTTTTTTAATTGCAATTATTTTTTTAATTTTTGACGTAGAAATTGCTCTTATCTTACCAATAATTTTAACTTTGAAATCTTCAAACTTATTAATTTGAACTTACACTAACTTTATTTTTATTTTAATTTTAATTATTGGGCTTTTTCATGAATGAAACCAGGGGTCTTTAAACTGAACATTTTAAAAGGTAGTAGTTAAATATAACATTTGATTTGCATTCAAAAAGTATTGAAATTTTCAATCTTCCTTAATTTTTTTTTAAATAAGAAGCAAAATTTGCAATTAGTTTCGACCTAATCATTGGTGTAAATAACACACCCTTATTTTATTTTTAAAATTAATTGAAACCAAAAAAGAGGTATATCACTGTTAATGATAAAATTGAATAATTTTAATTCCAATTAAAGAAATATGTAGTTCAAGAGAAAGCTGCTAACTTTTTTCTTTAATGGTTTAATTCCATTTATATTTCTATTTACAAATTTTATATAGTTTAATAAAAACATTATATTTTCATTATAAAAACAAAGATTAAAATTCTTTTATAAAATTAACTAATATATATAAAAATTATCGATAAATCAACAATCAAATAAACTTTTTAAAATTTTAATAAATAATTTTGTTAATAAAATTAACAAAAATGAAAAATTACTAAATTTATAATTATACAGACTCATGTTTATTAATAATCTTTTAAAAATAATTTATAGAATAAAATAATATAAAAATAACAAATACATTATATTTTTCTTGTTTATTAAAATAATAAACGATCATAAATAAATAACAACACAAACCCCTTTAAAGCCTTATTTAAATACTTCTCTATAAATAACTTTATTATTTTCTAAATATTCAAAACATTAACCGGCAAATAAAAAACTATATAAAATAAGAAGCAAAATTCACAATTAATTTCAGCCTAATCATTGATATAAATAAACTTTTCAGCTAAAACATATATTTAACTAAAGAAATTTTATCCTAAGAATTTTTTATAGTACGATAAATATCAGATCTCGTGTTTTATTTTAATAAAATGATTAATCAAATATTCAAGAATTAAAATAATTTCCCTGGCTGCTTCAAAACCATGCTCTAAATATAAGCTACTTGAATTTTATTTATAATTTTTAGATTATTACTAACAACAATATTAAAAAAATTATTCAAAACACAAATAATGTTAAATGAATTTTTAAATTATTAAACTGTACAAATTGAACAATTGACGAAACCTTTATAAAAAGTTTAAACGTTTGTTGAATACCAAAAAATTCTAATCAACCCTGATCTAAATTTTTAAATAAATTGAAACTTATAGAAAGGGGGTAATAGGTTACGCCGATAGTAGATAAAGGAGGCATAAACCACATAGAACTAGAAAAAAAACTAAATAAATAATAATTTAAAGACTTATTAAATGTAAAAAAATTAATGTTAGAAATTAAATATCCCAATAAACCCCCGATTACACAAACAGCCAGCGTTAAAAGCTTTAAAGACAAAGGTAAACAAATTATTGGGGCATACGGAAAAAGTATTCAGTTCAACACAGCCCCGCCTGAAATAGCAAAAATTAATAAACCAAATATACTTTTAAATATAACGAAACTTTTATCATTTAAAATATTTAGTGCACTTTGATTTATTGTCATAATGAAAGAATAATAAAATAAACGAAAAGAATAACTAACAGTTAAACCGGTGGAAAAGAAAAATAAAAATACAGAAAATAAATTTAATTCCGAAATTAAAACCATCTCTAAAATTATATCCTTTGAATAAAATCCCGCTAAAAAAGGAAACCCACATAATGCTAAATTTGCAATATTTAAACAAGAAATAGTTAAAGGTATATAAATAGCTAAACTACCCATATCACGAATGTCTTGAGAATTTTTTATATTGTGAATAATAGCACCTGCACATATAAATAATAAAGCCTTAAATAAAGCATGTGTTAATAAATGAAAAAAGGCTAATTTATAAAATCCTATTGCAAGAATTCTTATTATTAGTCCAAGCTGGCTAAGTGTAGAAAGAGCAATAATTTTTTTTAAATCAAATTCAAAATTCGCCCCCAGCCCCGCCATAAATATGGTTAAACCAGAAATTAAAAGTAAAAATTTTCCTAAACTTGTATCCACAAATAGGCTTCTAAATCGAATCAATAAATAAACCCCGGCAGTTACTAATGTAGATGAGTGAACAAGAGCTGACACTGGGGTAGGGGCTGCCATTGCCGCAGGCAATCATGAAGAAAAAGGAATCTGTGCTCTTTTTGTTATTGCGGCTAAAATCACTATTGCACAAACAATGGTTATCTGAAAGTCTCTCTTTATAAATTCAATATAAAATAAAAAATTTCAACCCCCATAATTTAATATTCAAGCAATAGACATTAATAAGGCAACATCCCCTAACCGATTTGAAAGAGCTGTTAATATACCAGCATTATAAGATTTTACATTTTGATAATAAATTACTAAACAGTAAGATACTAATCCAAGCCCATCTCACCCCAATAAAATTCTAATTAAATTAGGGCTTAAAATTATTATTATTATAGAAAAAACAAATAATAATACCAAAATAATAAAACGATTAATAAAAACATCTTCTCTTATATAATCTTTTCTATAATAAATAACTAAAGAAGAAATGAATAAAACAAAAGATATAAATAACAAGCTAATTCAATCAAAAATTAAAACTATCACTATTATAGTTCTATTAATTCTAAAAATTTCTCACTCAAAAAAGTATACTAAATCATAAACTAAAAAATTTAATCCTAAAAAAAACAAAGATATTCTTAAAGAAAATAAAAAAACAAAAGAAATAAAACAAATAGAAATAAATTCCACGATTTAAAATAAAATATTTTTATATCTTTGATACCACAAATCAAAATTTTTATTAAACTATTTAAATAAACATCTATAAAAAAAACACTATTAACTCTCTTTTTAAAAATAATAAATTAACGGGTAATCAATGAAGCATTAAAACTAAGTACTCTCGATTTAACGCAAAAGAAAAGCTATAGTTCCCATTATTAAACTTCCCATGCTGGCTGTAAGAATATAAATACAAAGTATATGCCGCTCTAAAAAAAGAAACTAATATCAATAAAAATATTGAAATTTGAGATCACCCTAAAACTCTATTAATTAATCCAATTTCCCCCACTAAATTTAAAGAAGGAGGCGCCGCCATATTGCTAGAACATAATAAAAACCACCACATAGCAACGCTAGGCATAAATCTTAACATTCCCTTATTGATTAATAATCTTCGACTTCCTAGCCGCTCATAAGTTAAATTTACTAAATAAAAAAGACCCGAAGAACACAAACCATGAGCAATTATTAAAGAATAAGAAAAGCCCCATCCTCAACTTAATAAAACTATTAAGCCCCCAATAACTAATCTCATATGAGCGACAGAAGAATAAGCTACCAAAGACTTTAAATCAATTTGTCGTAAACAAATTAATCTAACTAAAAACCCCCCAACAAGTCTTAATACAATTCAAAAAATATTCAATTTTATTGAAATGTTAACAATAATCGAAAAAACTCGAATCAACCCGTACCCCCCTAGTTTTAATAAAACACCAGCTAAAATTATAGATCCAGAAACGGGGGCCTCTACATGTGCTTTTGGCAACCAAAGGTGAACTAAAAATATTGGTATTTTAACCAAAAAAGCAAAAACAAGAAAAAGATAAAGTAAAAAATTTTCGATATTAAATTCCTTTAAAAAAAGAAAATTTAAAGAATAAAAATTATTTATAATATAAAATAATGCTATTAAAAGAGGCAACGATGCAAACAAAGTATAAAACAAAAGATAAAGTCCAGCCTGTAAACGCTCAGGCTGATACCCTCACCCTAAAATTAAAAATAATGTAGGAATTAATCTTCTTTCAAAAAATACATAAAACAAAAATAAATTTATACATCTAAAAGTTAATAATAACATAAATAAAAGAAAAATAATATTAAATAAAAAATAATTAAAATTTAACTTAGAAAAATAAACCCCTCTTCTAGATATAATTATTAAAGCACAAATTCAAAAACTTAACAAAATTAAACCAAAAGATAGAACATCTATGCCAAAAATTATAACAGAATTAAATAAACTTAAATTAAAACTTATAAATAAACACAAAAAAAAACAGAAAAAAATTATATTTTGAACCATTCAAAACATATTTTTTATAAAACAAACAGGAATTATAAATAATAAGAAAAAAAAAATTTTTAACATTGTAAAAAAGAAAAATTTAAAAAGTAATCATTACCATGAGAGCGAATTATTGATACTAAAATAGACAACCCTAAAACCCCCTCACAAACAGAAAACACTAAAAAATATATACTAAAATACTGCTCAAAATTAAAAAAATTTAAATAAAAAAATAAAAAAATAAATAATCTTAAAACAATAAATTCTAAACTAAGTAACATATTTAATAAATGCTTATAAGAAAAAATAAAAGAAAAAACCCCTATAAAAAAAATAAATAAAAATAAATAAATTAAAGTTGTTAACATTAAAATTTAAATAGTTTAATAAAAACATTGGTCTTGTAAACCAAAAATAAGAAACACTTCTTTTTAAATATCAGAAAAGAATAAAAATAACTCTTCTTTAATTCCCAAAATTAATATTTTTTATAAACTATTTTCTGTTCTGAAATTATACAAAATTTGATATTTTTCTTTTTTATTATTTCATCTTTTTCTTTTTCAATAATAAACCACCCATTATCAATAGGTATTTTATTAATAATCCAAACAATTTCTATTGCTCTTTTCACTGGATTATTAACTAAATCTTTTTGATTCTCTTACTCATTATTTTTAATTTTTCTAGGCGGAATACTAATTTTATTCATATATATAACTTCTATTGCTTCTAATGAAATATTTAAATTTTCTATTAATTTAAAAATTATTGTTTCATTTTTTATATTTTTCTTCATTTTTTTCTTATTTATTTTATTTTTTGATTTTAAAATATTATTTTTTAATAAAATTTTTAATATTGATAACTTAAGATTAATAGATATAAAAAATTTATTTTTAGAAAATAATTTAACCCTTAATAAATTATATAATTTTCCTATAAATATTATTACTATTTTATTAATTAATTATCTCTTTTTAACCTTAATTGCAACAGTAAAAATCACTAATATTTTTGAAGGACCCCTACGACCTAAAAATTAAAATATAAATGAATAAACCTATTCGAAAAACACACCCCTTATTTAAAATTATAAACAATGCATTAGTTGATCTTCCTGCTCCTTCTAATATTTCTAGATGATGAAATTTTGGTTCTCTTCTTGGGCTTTGCTTAATTTTACAAATTGCTACAGGAATTTTTTTATCAATACATTACACTGCAGATACCTCAATAGCATTCAATTCTGTTAATCATATTTGTCGTGATGTAAATTATGGTTGAATTTTACGCACCCTCCATGCTAATGGTGCATCATTTTTTTTTATTTGTATTTACCTTCATGTGGGCCGAGGAATTTATTACGGTTCTTATAAATATCTTTACACCTGAAGAGTAGGAGTAATTTTATTTTTTTTAACTATAGGAACTGCTTTTATAGGCTATGTTCTGCCATGGGGACAAATATCTTTTTGAGGAGCTACAGTAATTACAAACTTACTATCAGCTATCCCATATATAGGAACAGAACTAGTTCAATGACTTTGAGGGGGCTTTGCAGTTGATAACGCAACCTTAGTACGGTTTTTTTCTTTCCATTTTTTATTCCCATTTATTATTGCAGCTTTTACTATAATTCACTTATTATTTTTACATCAAACAGGATSTAATAACCCTTTAGGAATTAATAGAAATTCAGATAAAATTCCATTTCACCCATACTTTTCTTATAAGGACATTTTTGGTTTTGTAATAATATTAATATCTCTAACATTTTTAACGCTAATTGCCCCCTACGCTTTAGGAGATCCTGATAATTTCATCCCAGCAAACCCTTTAGTAACTCCCCCCCATATCCAACCAGAATGATACTTTTTATTTGCTTATGCTATTCTTCGGTCAATTCCTAATAAACTAGGAGGAGTAATTGCCCTTGTAATATCAATCGCAATTTTATTTATTCTTCCATTCACAAATAAATTTACTTTCCAAAGTTCTCAATTCTATCCAATCAATCAAATTTTATTCTGAATTATAACAATTACAGTAGTTCTATTAACTTGAATCGGGGCTCGACCGGTAGAAGACCCTTATATTTTAACAGGTCAACTTTTAACTGTAATTTATTTTTTATATTTTATTATAAATCCATTAATTGCAATTTGATGAGAAAATTTATTCAAATAATAATAAAAATAATTGATTTTAAAATTTAAAAATAAATTAGTTAATGAGCTTGAATAAGCATATGTTTTGAAAACATAATATAGAAATTTAAATTTTCTATTAACTTTAAATTTATACTAATTTTAATTATTAAAAAATAAAAATAAATAGCCCTACAAATAAAAATAAAAAATATAATACACTAGGTAAATAACTTTTTCAAGCTATATTTATCAATTTATCATAACGATACCGGGGCAATGCCCCCCGAACCCAAATAAATAAAAAAGCAATACAATTTAATTTTAAAAAAAAGAAAAAAGAACAAACTTGAGACCCTAAAAATAATATAGAAAATAATATTCTTATAAATAAAATTCTTGCATACTCAGCCAAAAAAATTAAAGCAAATCCCCCAGCGCCATACTCAACATTAAACCCAGAAACTAGCTCAGATTCCCCCTCAGCGAAATCAAAAGGAGTTCGATTAGTCTCAGCTAAACTAGAAATTATTCACATTAAACCAATTGGAAAAAATAAAATTAAAAACCATAAATTTTTTTGGAATAATTCAAAATAAACTAAATTAAAACTTCCAATTAAAAATAAAACAGACAACAACATTAACACCAACGCTACTTCATAAGAAATTGTTTGAGCAATAGAACGTAAAGATCCTAACAGAGCATAGGCAGAATTAGAAGACCAACCCGCCAATATAACCATATAAACCCCAAAACTTATACAACAAAAAAAAAATAAAACACCTAAATTAAAAGAATACAATTTCACTAAAAAAGGAATACACAATCAAATAAATAATGACAAAAATAAAGAAAAAATAGGAGAAAAATAATAAATAATTCTATTAGATAAAAAAGGCAAGATTTGTTCTTTTGTGAATAACTTAATTGCATCACAAAATGGCTGTAAAATCCCAAAATATCCAATCTTATTGGGACCTTTTCGAATTTGAACATAACCTAAAACCTTCCGCTCTAATAACGTTAAAAAAGCAACTCTTACTATTACAAAAATAATTAATATTAAACTTCTAATAAACGGTATATATAAATCTAAATTAAAAATCAATACTATTTATAGATTTTAACCTATATACATAAATTCTAAATTTATTGCACTTATCTGCCAAAATAGTTCTTTGTAAAAAAATTTTATTATTAAATTCTTTTTTATATTAATTTTATTCATACTTAAAAAAAATATTTTTATATTTGGTCCTTTCGTACTAAAATATAATATTTAAATAAAGATAGAAACCAACCTGGCTTAAACCGGTTTGAACTCAGATCATGTAAGAATAAATAGTCGAACAGACTAAAAATTTAAACTTCTACACCTAAAATTATATCTTAATCCAACATCGAGGTCGCAAACTCTTTTATCGATTTGAACTCTCCAAAAAAATTACGCTGTTATCCCTAAAGTAACTTAATTTTTAAATCCAAAATTTCAGGATCTCTCTATTAACTATTATTAAAAAAATTCTATAAAGAGTTAAATAAATCTTTAAATCACCCCAATTAAATAACTAACAAATAAAATTTATAATATACTAAAAAAATTATATAAGCTATTATTATAAAGCTTTATAGGGTCTTATCGTCTTTTATCAAAATTTTAGTTTTTTTACTAAAATAATAAATTCATTTATTTTTAAAATAATAAAGCTTATTTTTTATTAAACCTTTCATTCCAGTCTTCAATTAAAAAACTAATGATTATGCTACCTTTGCACGGTCAAATTACCGCGGCTCTTTAAAATTTTCAGTGTGCAGGCCTTATTTTTTAAAATTTTTAAAAAACAATGTTTTTGTTAAACAGTTAAAAATAATATTGCCTAGTTCATAATTTTAAAATAACTTTTTTATTACCTTTTAAATAATTTAAAAATTACTAATTTAATTATTATTAAATTATTTTATTTTATTAAAATAATTATTTAAATAAAAAATTAAAATTTATAAAATAATAAATATTAAAAAATAAAAAATTAATTAAAACAAATTAATTAAAAATATCTATTTTTAAGATTATTTTCTTTTTTATTTTTTTATCTTTATTTTTAAAATTTTATTTTAAAGCTCAACCCTTAAAATATTAAAATTATAAAATTATAAAAATTAATAATAATTTTTATAATAAATTATAATTTTTAAATTAAATTTATTTCTTTAAAAATTATATAACTTTAAAAACGATTAACGTCTCATTTCAATAAATTTTTAATSAATATTTTTTACATAATAAAAATTAAAAATTTATAAATCTTTTAAATTATAAATTATTTTTTATTAAAAATTTTATATTTAATTAATCCTGATACACAAGGAACAAAAAATAAATTTTTCTTTTTTTAAAATTATTTTTCAATTTATTTCAACTTTCTTTTTCAATACTTTACACTATAAATATAAATTTATTTTTTCAATTATTTTTACTTAAACTAAAAAAAATATTTTTATTAAAAAAAAAATAAAAATTTTACCTAACTTAAATTATATTAAGTTTCTATTTTTCAGTTTAAAATGATTTGCACATATTTCTTTTTAATGTAAATAAAATGCTTTACTATTTAAGCTTTAAACTGTATTTCTAGATACACTTTCCAGTATATCTACTATGTTACGACTTATCTCATTTAAGATTTAAATAACGAGAGCGACGGGCGATATGTGCATATTTTAAAACTATAATCAATTAATTTTTATAAATTAATTTACTTTTAAATCCACCTTCAAACCTTTTTTTCAAAAAATTATTCATTATAAATAAACTTTATTGTAACTCATTTCTACTTTTTCATAAACTACACCTTGATTTGACATTTTTTTTAATTTAAATTCTCGAAAATTATTCTTTCTATTAAAATATTCTTATGACAACGATATATAAACTGAAAACAAAAAAAAGTAAAATATTCGTGGATTATCAATTACAGAACAAGTTCCTCTAAACAGAATAAAATACCGCCAAATTTTTTAAGTTTTAAAAAATTAATTATTACTACCTAAATGTTTATCATTAACAATTCAAATAATAGGGTATCTAATCCTAGTTTAAAAATTAAATTTTTTAAGCTTCAAAAATTTCTTAAATTATAAAAATTTTAAATAAAATTTAAATTTCACTTAAAAATTTATTTTTCTTTCTTATATTTTTTCTCTTTTAACTTTCATTAAAAAAATTTAATTATAATATTTGTGTAACCGCGACTGCTGGCACAAATTTAATCATTATTTTTAAATAATAACTACAATTTAACATAAATTAAATTAATAATATTAATTACTACTATTAATAAATAAATAAATTTTAATTTAATTTTTATTTAAAAAATTATTATTTTACAAAAAATTTTATATGTAAAATTTTATTTAATTAAATTCATTAACATAAATAAAATTATTTTATTTTATTTAAATAATTAAAAATTAAATAAATTAATATAAATTTTTAATAAATTTATTATATTATCTTTATAATTTTTTATTTAATTTTATTTTTAAAAATTTTAATTAGTAATATTTTAACAAATTATTTTTAAAACAAAAAAAAATCCCCTTTTTTTAATAATAAATCAATTACATTAAAATTGTGCTAAAAATTTTTAATTTTTTTTTTTTTTTTATATATATAAATGATTAATATAATATATATATATATAATTTATATATAATAAATGTTTATTTATTTTATTATTTTTATTAAATTTTTATTATTTTTCAAAAACTCTCTAATAGTAAAATCTTAATATACTTAGTAACTTCCTTTTTGTTATAAAATTGTAGAATAAAGAAAATTCTTTAATATTTATATAAATATATAATTAAATATAAAATTTTATATAAATATATTAATTTCCCTTTATTCACTTCTAATTCTGAACCATTATTTTTAATTTTTTTATAAAAAA